GACAAAATCATGACTATACTTAACAATAAAACACTCTTAAAAGCCCACATACGTCGAAGCTTTTTTGTTGCGTTTGGAAAAAGAAGAAGTCCCACTCCTATTAATACAGGAACTGGAAGTGGAACAAAAGGTATTATCCAGGCATATTCATATGTATGTTCCATAAAAATAAAAAAGTTTTTATTCTGAATTGTTTTCCAATTACCGGGCCTTTTATCTTTTTAAAATTGGAAAGGGTTAATAAAAAAATAAAGATATGCATTAATTGAAACTAACTAAAATCTAATTTTTTATTCTTACTTATTATGTGTCTTTCTTAAATACGTCTAAAGATTTAAATTAAGAAGGCACAATTGGTAAAATAATATTACTAATTTATAATTTACTAGTATAAAATATTAGTTATTTACTAAACTTTTTAGGAAGATGTTGAAAATTCCAATTATTATTACTCTTACAATAATTTAGATCAATACAGCACAAGCAGAAATAAAACACTAAAAACAAAATATTGAATTTTGATCTAAATCATAGTATGAACTAAGTTAGCTTAATGAAATAATAACTCCCTTTTTTCTTTATTATTTCATTTATTCAAAATAATTAACTAGTTCATTCTGAAATTGATTAATTAATTTCTATCTCAATAAAATACATTTATAGGATTTATAGGAAGGAATCTACTACACGCCGCTTTATTTTCAATTTTAGAAACTAAAGAAAAATTGACTAAAAATATTGTTTATAAAGCTATGTTATGTATAATTACTAATTTCATTAGAATTTGTAAATTACAATTCAGTGTATTTTTTTCTGGATCTTGATCAATTAACAAATCACATGATGACATATCATATATATTTTTGATTTTAGTTTGAAGAATGTTTTATTCTATTTCGAATACTATTTTTTATGATTTTTTTAAGAGAATTTTCTTTAAAAAAATCATAAATGACATAGCAAAAAACCACTTCTTTTGAACAATAGATGTCTTTCACATCCAATAGAATAAGGAGTAATCTCTTAATTTTCAAATGGCAGTTCCAAAAAAACGTACTTCTATATCAAAAAAACGCATTCGTAAAAATAGTTGGAAAAAAAAAGGATATTGGGCGGCTTTAAAAGCCTTTTCCTTGGGTAAATCTCTTTCCACCGGGCAGTCAAAAAGTTTTTTTGTTCGACAAACAAATAAGTAATAAAAAATTGCGAGAATCTAAATTTACGTGACTCAAAAAGTTGTCGAATTTTATATGTAGACTCCATCGCCTATTCTTTTGAACTAATCAATATGAAATTCTTTTTGCATTTGGGTCTTATGATTTGCAGAATGCTAATTTTTTATTATTTAATTCGTAAAAAAAAAAAAAGAAAAGACTTTTTTTAAGTTCTATCCCCCTATCCGGGGGTAGAACTAGTTAGTTATAATAGGTCAATTTAGGTCAATTGCCGACGAGGATAAACTTCACGAAAGGCCGAAGTGAAAAAAAAAAAAATGAATAGTAATTTAAAGATTCATTATTTATTCATCAATTTTATTCTTTCTTCAAAAATATTCTATTGAATTAACTTTTTTAGTCTCGACTATTGAATAGAAATACGCTATTATAAGTTTGAGCAAGCCGCTATGGTGAAATTGGTAGACACGCTGCTCTTAGGAAGCAGTGCTAGAGCATCTCGGTTCGAGTCCGAGTAGCGGCATGCCCTCTTCTAAAAAAAATAAAATAGATTCTATAATAAATTCAATTACTGATTTTCCCTTCGTAATTAAGGGACCCCCTTTACTTTTTAAAAATTTAAAAATTTTTATGATATTTTTAACTTTAGAGCATATATTAACTCATATTTCCTTTTCGATTGTTTCAATTGTAATTACAATTCATTTAATAACCTTATTAGTCGATGAAATCGTAAAACTATCTGATTCGTCAAAAAGGGGCATGATCGCGGCTTTTTTATGTATAACAGGATTATTAGTAACTCGTTGGATTTATTCGGGACATTTTCCATTAAGTAATTTATATGAATCATTAATCTTTCTTTCATGGAGTTTCTCCATTATTCATATTGTTCCGTATTTAAAAAAAAAGAAAAATCATTTAAGTACAATAACGGCACCAAGTGTTCTTTTTACACAAGGCTTTGCTACTTCAGGTCTTTTAACTGAAATACATCAATCCGAAATATTAGTACCTGCTCTCCAATCTGAGTGGTTAATAATGCACGTAAGTATGATGGTATTGGGGTATGCAGCTCTTTTATGCGGATCATTATTATCAGTAGCACTTTTAGTCATTACATTTCGAAAAGACATAAGACCTTTTTATAATAAAAACCATGTATTGAATTTCAATGAATCTTTTTCTTTTGGTAAAATTCAATACATGAATAAAACAAACAATTTTTTTGGAAATACTTATTTTTTTTCTGCTAAAAATTATTACAGGTCCCAGTTGATTCAACAATTGGATCGCTGGGGTTATCGTGTCATTAGTATAGGTTT